AATATTTATCCCATTCCCCTTTTTCGTTATTCGTTAGTAGTTCAAAATTCCTTATTTTGATTCTTTTTTTGACAAATGTATTGCGGCATAAATGCCCTTCTCTTATCACATGTGATATAGAATACACATCCAAATTAAGCAAGGAATTCCTATTTGAATGATTCACAATCAATAACATTACTCATACTGAAACTCCGAAAGCCGTCTTTTTGAAGATACAAGAAATTACAGGACTTAGAGAAAACTTTGTAACCCCCCCGGCCTTTTAATTGACATAGACCCCAGTTATCTAATAAAATGAGCGTAGGGTGCTACAATTGGGAATGGTCGGGATAGCTCAGCTGGTAGAGCAGAGGACTGAAAATCCTCGTGTCACCAGTTCAAACCTGGTTCCCGGCACATGCTTAATTTGTATGAGGTTTTTTTTATAAATGAATTGATATGAAGCGAGATACATATTAATTTCGAATCTGGGTCATACTAGATACTTTATATCTATCTTGGCGAGATATATCCCATCTATAAAATAGATTAGGTAGGGTTTCGTAAATGAAATTTTAAATTAAATAAAGTATCTAAAATGAAATTCTATATTTCTCTTTTTTTTTCAAAAAAATGTGAATCATTCATACATATTTGAATTTGAAGGGTTCAATTGGTTGCGTGAAAGAACAAAAAGTCGAACTTGAAATAAATAAGATTTCGGTTCAGATACAAATAAATCCCATTCTATACTCTTTCATTTCTTTGTATTTTCGTTCCTATTCGATTTCCGAATTCGTCTCGACATGACTTTCTAGAACTAGAACCAGTCTAAGCAATAGGCGCAGTACAAGGTTCATGATGCAGAAGTCCTTTGATTCAATTCATCCTATTGATTCGGCTCATACGAAATAAGTATCTTTGTAATTTGTAAGAATCCCAATGAATCCCCAATTCTGCCCTTTTTTAGCCTATCCACAATTCCCTAATACAACCACAATTCCCTAATACAAAAAAAAGAGACTTCAACTATTCTGGTTAATGTTAATCTAGAACAGAAAGTCCAATCTTTGAATCTCTGAAATTGTATAAGTGGAAATTACCTTCTTATCATTCAACGAGCATCTTGTATTTCATAAAAATTGGGGGCAATATAATCCTTACGCAAGGGCCATCCTATCTAACTTTCAGGCGGCATTAAGATATGTTTCAAGCGCGGATGACTATCATAAGAGATTCCCAACATATCATAGGATTCTCAAATCCACGCTTTTCCAAACCCAGAAAGCGGGCGGAATTCTAGGATTCCTCCTTGAGGCAAATACTTTGATGCATATTTCGATCCACACCGCACTCTATTCTGGTAAGATGATACACACTAGCTAACAGCCCGCCAGGTGCTACATCATAGGCACATTGGGAGCGTAAATAATTGTAACCATATACATATAAAATGACAGCAACGGAATGCCAACCCTCGGACTTTATTTGTAAAGTCTCTATTCCTTGATAATCAAAGCCTAAAGATCTATGAATTATCCCGTGCTTGACTAGCCAAGCAGACAACCGACTCTGTATCTTTTTTATCTCCTATATTTTTATTTAGAATATTTTACATTCTCGATCAAATTATGAAGATTGACTCGTTACTTGTTATTCTGTACAAAGGAGTCCTGCCTAATTCACTAATTCGTGAGAAGATACTGAACTTTGATATTTGAAAAAGGTTTCAGTAGGGATCTCTGAAGTAGATGGCGGTTGATAGAGGAATCTTTGATCATAATTTCCATTATTCATACCGCGCCCAGTGCGAAACTTGTGATTGGTCGTAAAACACCGATTTGGTTGTTGAGACCTAATTCGATCTTCATAAATTTCTCGAGATATTTTCTTACGAAGTTTAGTTATAGCACCTATAACTGCTTCCGGTTTAGAGGGACAACCCGGTAAATAGACATCCACAGGTATTAGCTTATCAACTCCCCCCCAAGTACTATAAGAATCGGTACTGAACATCCCTCCTGTAATTGTACAGGCTCCCATCCATAGCAATAACATATTTTGGTTCGGGCATTTGCTCATATAATCTCACCAAGGAGGGGGCCATTTTCATTGTTACTGTTCCGGCTCTTAAAATTAGACCCGCCTGTCTAGGACTCGATCTTGGTACTAGTCCATAACGATCAAAGTCAAACCACGATCCTATTAGTGAAGTAAATTCAATAAAACAACAACAGGTTCCGTAGAGAAGCGGCCATAAACTAGAGAGTCTTGACCGATTTGAAAGATCATTTAATGTAGTTGAAATAACTAAAATTTCGGCTGTTCGATCAAGTAAAGGAAACTCGGTGGAATTCATAACTTTTTCAATTTTTCTTTTTATTGTCTGAATATTCGGGAGCTAAGACCATTCCAACGCTCCCTTTCGCCATGCATAAACCAAACCAATAATTAAGATAAGCACGAAAATGAAAGCTTCTATAAATACAGATACACCCAATACATCGAAACTCAGTGCCCAGGGATAAAGAAAAATCGTTTCAACATCAAAAACAACAAAAACTATAGCAAACATATAATAACGGATTCTAAATTGTAACCAAGCGCCGCCCATTGGTTCTATACCCGATTCATGACTAGAAAGTTTCTCCGGCCCTTTCCTAATCGGGGCTAAAATCCCGAAAATTAAAAATGCCAAAATAGGAATAAGACTTGATATTATTAGAAATGCCCCATCATATTCGTAAAGCAAAAACACAGACGCACTCCTATGAATATGAGGGTGGAAAATATATGGAATTGGTCAATTCGAGGTGAAGTTGTAAAGTCACCCATAATTGTTTAGTGAAAACAAGAATTCATTTTGGCGAAACCATCTAGTTTCCTTTGATTATTGGGGGGCATATCTCATTTCGAGTTTTATCAACTGACTTCACGAGGGTCCTGTTTTTGGTCTACTTATTAATTTTTTGCGTTCGATTTTATTTAATTTCTTTAGTTAGTATAACTATAATAGGTTACGCTTAGACAAATTATCTTGTCTTCGACCAGGATTCTTGCTAAAGAAAGCGGCTTCTAAAAAAAATTCAAATATTCAAAATAATCATTTTTTTTAGAAAAATTAGATTTTATAGATTTAGGTTTTTATAGGAATAGGGTTGTGGGGTCTTTTAGTTGTTTTTTAATTAGTAATTTTTAAATAGAACAAATCAAATATTGAAATAGAAGAGAACGGATAAGTAGTTCCGTCTCAGGATTTCGAATATCTTAATCTTAGTGTTGGTATATTCCGTTTATTAAAATCTGGGTGGGGTTTTCTCTTGATTGAATACAGAAAAAGAGGACTGCCCCCCCTTGTTTTGTGGTGCTTCGCCGGGTTTATAGGCCTTTCTGAAGAACAAGCTTATTTTACATTCTTGACAATGAAACTTACAAAAGAGATTCGTTTTTCAACAAACTTTAGCTTGTCCACAAATACGTTGGGTTATTCCCTAGATCTATGTGAATAACTCTTTGGAGTTTTTCACCAAACCTGTGTCATGATTTTTACTTCTTAAATTCATTAAAGACAAGGAGTATCACTAACTTAATCCCTTGGTTGTGGACAGGGAAATTCCGTGGGAATTTCCCTCCGAAGATTAATGACCGAAGATTGGATAAGGAGGGGTTCGATCTCTTGAAATAAGTTTTTCTTTCAGTTTTCGGTTCTGCTTTAAACGGAGCCCGTGAGTGAGTTTCTAGTAAAAATTTGGTTTCGATGAACCAACCGGTCAGTTACAAGCAATAAACAAGAATGAAGAAATCAAAATTATGCAATTTTTTATTTTATTCATTTTTCTTTTTTAGGGCTATACGGACTCGAACCGTAGACCTTCTCGGTAAAACAAATCAAACTTATTTTTATCAAAATGATCTGAACTGTTTCAAAGACCCAACATGCATTTTTTTTGCATTGGGCTCTTTCATTAACTGATAGAAATATTAGCCAATTCGCCATATTTTTTCTTGACCGAAAAATAAGATAGGGAGATGGCTCCACGTGCTCTGATTCATTATTTTGGATTCCGATCCAGGAGCACTACCAAAGTGTTTCAAAGATGGGGGGTTATCTTGACGTAGGTCTGCCTCTGGTCTAGATCGGTTTAAGTTAAATGAAGTCTCTACCGCTCGGCTTAAAAAATCAAATATGAAACTTGATACACCTTAAAGTTCATAGAACGAAAAGAGATTTTTGAGGACCTTATACTCATTATGCCTAGCATTGAATGTACTGGTATTCACCCTATCAATATCTTAACTCGACGATAGGGTCTGTTTGGTACCTAAACGGGCACCCCAATCGGACCGAATCGTTTGTCAGGCTGTTGTTCCCCAAAAGTTATGGAGTAAGACATCGATTTCTCAATAAGATCCATTTTGTGGATCTTATGATGGACTCCCCCGAAAAACATTGGCGCGCGTGTAAACGAGTTGCTCTACCAACTGAGCTATAGCCCTTAGTACTTGTGATGCATATTTTAGCATATAGATTGTTTGTTGTCAAGATGAATATTCTATGATCTAACATCCTAAATTTTTGAGTGATATTGATTAGATTATTATTGCTTATAAGGAATATGATATTTATAATCCATCGACGGGATGGGTCCCCCCTAGTTCTTTTGGGGATGATAAATGACCTACTTAACTCAGTGGTTAGAGTATTGCTTTCATACGGCGGGAGTCATTGGTTCAAATCCAATAGTAGGTAGAACTTATTAGATACCATTGACTCCGGTATCTAATAAGTTTTTTGCCCCACCCCTCTTCTATTTTTATAGATTTTGTATTTTTATTTATTTTTGAATTGCGTTGTATCAAAATTTTTAGGGTTTAGAATTAGGACTTTTTTTAATTATTCGAACGCACCAATGAATTAGTTATGAAATTGCAGTGACAGCCTCTACTCTTGTCCTAGCTCGCCGAAGAGCTAAATTTACCTCAATTATTTGTCTCTTTCCTTTAGCTTTTCTCAAATT